CATTTTAAGTAGTAGTAACAATTACAGTGACAGTTACATTTATAATTACATTTGTCGTGAAAGTAGAAATAGTAGTGAAAGCAAAAGTTCCAATATAAAAACTAGTACGAATGGTAGTGATTTAACTATAAGAAAAAGTTCGAATAATCTTGATGTAACTCAAAAATACAGGCATTTGTGGGTTCAATGTGAAAATTGTTATGGATTAAATTATAAGAAATTTTTGAAGTCAAAAATGAATATTTGTGAACAATGCGGATATTATTTGAAAATAAGTAGTTCAGATAGAATCGAACTTTCGGTTGATCCAGGTACTTGGGATCCGATGGATGACGGCATGGTTTCTCTGGATCCCATTGAATTTCATTCAGAAGAGGAACCTTATAAAGATCGTATTGATTCTTATCAAAAAAAAACAGGATTAACAGAGGCTGTTCAAACAGGTACAGGTCAACTAAACGGGATTCCCGTCGCAATTGGGGTTATGGATTTTCAGTTTATGGGGGGTAGTATGGGATCCGTAGTAGGCGAGAAAATCACCCGTTTGATCGAGTATGCTACCAATAAACTTTTACCTCTTATTCTAGTGTGTGCTTCCGGAGGGGCACGCATGCAAGAAGGAAGTTTGAGCTTGATGCAAATGGCTAAAATATCTTCTGCTTTATATGATTATCAATCAAATAAAAAGTTATTTTATGTATCAATTCTTACATCTCCTACTACTGGTGGAGTAACAGCTAGTTTTGGTATGTTGGGGGATATCATTATTGCCGAACCTAATGCCTATATTGCATTTGCGGGTAAAAGAGTAATTGAACAAACATTGAATAAGACAGTACCTGAAGGTTCACAAGCGGCTGAATATTTATTCCATAAGGGCTTATTCGATCCAATCGTACCACGTAACCCTTTAAAAGGTGTTCTGAGTGAGCTATTTCAGCTCCACGCCTTTTTTCCTTTCAATAAAAATTCAATCAAGTAGAGTCTTGAGTTCCACTTTTTTTTTGTGGCGAACAACTAGTTAGTTAGTTTATCAGAATCAAAATAAAAAACCGAAAAAATGAATTTTTATTTGGTGACATAAGATTTAATTGTAGAAAGAATCATGCGGATAATCGTTGTTTTTTTACCGATATTGCTGATTAGTCTGATTCGTAATATCGGTAAAAAAACAACAACATAAACAGCGAATTCTTCCTTCGAATTAGGAGGCAAGGCAAATAAAACGAATTTCGTGCTCTGTTCGCCTCTTCTATATGTATATATTTCAAATATAGAAAATATAGAATCTTGCATCTTTCTATATCTCCCAAGAAGTCCTCTTTTTCTAAGAATTCCTGCTCTTGGGTCGGATTCTAACGAATCTTTCGGGGATTTAAAAATTTTTAAGAGACTCTTTTTTTATTAAAAAATAAATTAGAAGAAGAAGATAAGAACAATATAAGAATAAAAATAAAAGAAGTAAGAATAATAAAGAAAGTGGATTATCATACATACATCTATTTCATGTAGAAAGATGAATAAGTCCGTTTATTTAGTTCGACATTGCTTGCACTTATTATATATACTCACTTCGATATACTTAGTATACTAATATACGAATTATAATATGAATTATAATTATTATAAGATATCCTTATAACAATAACAGGTACAAATATTAAATTGAGGTACCCCATTCTATGACAATTCTCAACAACTTACCCTCCTTTTTTGTGCCTTTAGTGGGCCTAGTATTTCCGGCAATTGCAATGGCCTCTTTATCTCTTCATGTTCAAAAAAAAAAGATTTTTTAAATCTGATGTGGTCAAATCTCATCTAGTTTTTTTTTTCAAGACTTAGCGAACAAGGATATCCATTTAGTAGAATATTGTATAAGAATAACAGGCGGCTTTCTCCGAACATAAATGAAAAAGATCTTATACATGCGTAAACATGATATATGGACAGACGAATTCTAGCAATAAAAAAAAAAAAAAATAGGCTGGGATCCGAACTCATGTCTGAAATTAAAGTAAATCTATCCATATGTATGTAGCTATTGATAGGGAATCATATGAAGGGGATGCTTTTATTTTATTATATCTAACCAATTCGATTAATTACTACTAAAAGTTCACATCAGAATAGTACTAGTTGATGAGAGTTACTTCGGAAAAAAAAAGTAAAGTGAAATTTTTTTTTGTTATTCCATAAAATGCAACTGGATCTACTATTTATGAGTTGGCGATCAGAATATATATGGATAGAATTTATAGCGGGATCTCGCAAAACAAGTAATTTCTGTTGGGCGTTTATCCTTTTTTTAGGTTCATTAGGATTCTTATTGGTTGGAATTTCTAGTTATCTTGATAAGAATTTGATATCCTTCTTTCCGTCTCAACAAATCCTTTTTTTCCCACAAGGGATCGTAATGTCTTTCTATGGGATCGCGGGTCTCTTTATTAGTTCCTATTTGTGGTGCACAATTACATGGAATGTAGGTAGCGGTTATGATCGATTTGATAGAAAAGAAGGAATAGTGTGCATTTTTCGTTGGGGATTTCCTGGAAAAAATCGCCGCATCTTTTTACGATTTCTTATGAAAGATATTCAGTCCATCAGAATAGAAGTAAAAGAGGGTATTTATGCTCGTCGTGTCCTTTATATGGAAATCAGAGGCCTGGGAGACGTTCCCTTGACTCGTACTGATGAGAATTTGACTCCACGGGAAATTGAGCAAAAGGCTGCGGAATTGGCCTATTTCTTGCGTGTACCAATTGAAGTATTTTGAAAAAAGAAACTCCAAAATAACTGCTTTCTCAGCAAGAGGAAAACCCCTAAGAATCTTTTTTTTTTCTATAAGCATAACTTACTTAATTAAAGTTTCTTCAGAACGCCTCGTGGGGCAAAAGCAAGGCAAACGTGTACGTGGCGGCCATAATATAAAACGAAACCTTTTTTGTTTTTGTCTGTCAATTTTTTTTTTTTCGAAATATTTGATATTTTCTTTTTTAATAAACAGGAAGTTCTTTCATTTCGAAATCCGAAAAAGATTCATTATTGAATCTTTATTTGAATCTTTCGGGCATTCATCAAAGGGGAGTAATTACTTCGAATATTTGATCAATTAAGATATCTGGAAACAATCTATTTTTTTATTATTTCTTTATTTGAATTCGAAGTGGATTCTTCTTCTATTTCTGTATTTTTTCTACACTAGATTCAAGGACTAACCTCTGAATCACAACTAAAAAAATGGGGGCTCGATTAATAAATTAATAATTAATAGGCGCGATACAACTTATGCTTGATAGAAATATTAGATCGCATAGAGTCAACGAATGAGGTGACAATTCACAGATGAAAAAATGACAAAAAAGAGCGCATCTATTCCCCTTCGATATCTTTCATTTATAGTATTTGTAGTCTTTTTGCCCCGGTGGATCACTCTCTCGTTTAATAAAAGTCTAGAATCTTGGGTTACTAATTGGTGGAATACTAGGAAATCCGAAACTTTTTTGAACGATATTCAAGAAAAGAGTATTCTAGAAAAATTCATAGAATTAGAGGAGCTATTTCTCTTGGATGAAATGGTAAAGGAATTCCCGGAAAGACATCTACAAAAGTTTCGTATGGGGCTCCACAAAGAAACAATCCAATTGATCAAGATACACGATGAGGATCATATCCATACAATTTTGCACTTCTCGACAAATCTAATCTGTTTCGTTATTCTAAGTGCTTATTCTATTCTGGGTAATGAAGAACTCGTTTTTCTTAATTCTTGGGTTCAAGAATTCCTATATAATTTAAGCGACACAATAAAAGCCTTTTCCATTCTTTTAGTAACTGATTTATGTATCGGATTCCATTCGCCCCACGGTTGGGAACTAATGATTGGCTATGTCTATAACGATTTTGGATTTTTTCATAATGATCAAATTATATCTGGTCTTGTTTCCACTTTTCCAGTCATTCTAGATACAATTTTCAAATATTGGATTTTCCTTTATTTAAATCGTGTATCTCCGTCACTTGTAGTGATTTATCATTCAATGAATGACTGAAAAACGGGTCAATTAGAATGTTTCTTACTTTGTACCTAAGCAAAGCATTCCAGGTCGTACTTACCTTACTCTTTCTACTCATTCAGAGGATTCCTCCTATATTCCAGTAAAATTATTTCAGTAAATAGCAAAATCGTGGATAGGGAACTATACTAGCGACCTACCCAATTTTATTGTAGAAATTTTCGGGATCAACGATTGGACCATGCAAATTAGAAATACTTTTTCTTCGATAAAGGAAGAGATTACTCGATTCATTTCCGTATCACTCATGATATATATAATAACTCGGGCCTCCATTTCAAATGCATATCCCATTTTTGCGCAGCAGGGTTTTGAAAATCCACGAGAAGCCACTGGTCGTATTGTATGCGCCAATTGCCATTTAGCTAATAAACCTGTGGATATTGAGGTTCCGCAAGCGGTACTTCCTGATACTGTGTTTGAAGCAGTTGTTAGAATTCCTTATGATATGCAACTGAAACAAGTTCTTGCTAATGGTAAAAAGGGGGGGTTGAATGTAGGGGCCGTTCTTATTTTACCGGAAGGGTTTGAATTAGCCCCCCCCAGTCGTATTTCTCCCGAGATGAAAGAAAAGATAGGCAATCTATCTTTTCAGAATTACGGCCCCACTAAAAAAAATATTCTTGTGATAGGGCCTGTTCCTGGTAAGAAATATAGTGAAATCACTTTTCCTATTCTTTCCCCGGATCCCGCAACTAATAAAGATGTTCACTTCTTAAAATACCCAATATACGTAGGTGGTAACAGGGGAAGGGGCCAGATTTATCCCGACGGGACAAAAAGTAACAATACGGTTTATAATGCTACAGCAGCGGGTATAGTAAGCAAAATCATACGAAAAGAAAAAGGGGGGTACGAAATAACCATAACGGATGCATTGGACGGACGCCAAGTGGTTGATATTATCCCTCCAGGACCAGAACTTCG